AGAGATTACTGAACTTATTAAACTAACCTATCATTGATGTATTGTTTCATCGATATTAAAATCACGATGTCATTGTCTTGTTCCTGAATGGGCCCTTTCAATTCTTTTAGGTTCATGGTCTACCCCGGGAAAAGATCTGTCCGAATTCTATTTGCACATATAGGACAAATGGTCTCAGTACCATTTTTTTGTTATGACTTCTTTTTTTTTGTTAATTTTGTGTCTTGCTTTCCCAAAACTATTTGATGTATTCATCATACTATTCCGTTGGTCGGCAATTTGGGATCACTACTATCACTACTATAGTAATAGTAGGTATAAAGTAATAGTAGGTATAAGAATCATTTATGATACAAGTGGTAATCATACATATATTATATTAACAATTTGTTATCGATTTGGTATTTTCTGAACGGAGCCTGGATACTTTATTTTATCAGTCCAAGTAAACCATAAATTCTTCTAAATTGATAATATTGATCCCCAATATAAAATAAATTGATCTAATTGCACTTCACGCTCCGAATGATTGATTGATGCCTCACTCAATACAATATCTCTTGGGCGAAACAGAGGATATCTCGATCAGGGGAGAGAACGGGTAAATCCCATATGACCCAATATGTCTGACAAGTCGCACTATACGTCAACCCAAACCGCATCTTCCTCTCCAGGACTCCGAAAAGGTACTTTTGGAACACCAATGGGCATTAAATTAAAGAAAAAAATTTAGTACTATACTTCACTTTAATATGGAAACGTAACAATCAATGGTTTATTGTCTTCATCCCTTTTTTCTCTTTATTCTATTTGATACATAGATTGGAAAGTTTATAGAGTAAGACAGAATGAATAAAGAAAAAATTTGAACGAAGAAATCGATCGTTCGAATGATAAACAAGTATCTATCCATTCGTTCCCCAAAAATGGGACCAATTCTCCCATTGCGTATTGGTACTTATCGGGTATAGAATAGATCTGCTTCTCTTTGTTCTTACGAACAAAACTGTTCCGTTATTTTCACGTTATTTTCAATGGAATGGAATAAATATTAATCCTTTCTGATACGGAATCTACTGAAAAGGTTAGGTACATGGTTAGTATATATAGTCTTTTCCAATGCGATAAAATAAAGTGGCATAGTGTCTATTTTTCTTTGATAAAGAGGTATTTCCATGGGTTTACCTTGGTATCGTGTTCATACTGTCGTATTGAATGATCCCGGTCGATTGCTTTCTGTTCATATAATGCATACAGCTCTAGTTTCTGGTTGGGCTGGTTCGATGGCTTTATATGAATTAGCGGTTTTTGATCCCTCTGATCCCGTTCTTGATCCGATGTGGAGACAAGGTATGTTCGTTATACCCTTCATGACTCGTTTAGGAATAACCAATTCGTGGGGCGGTTGGAGTATTTCAGGAGGAACTATAACAAATCCGGGTATTTGGAGTTATGAAGGTGTGGCAGGGGCACACATAGTGTTTTCCGGTTTGTGCTTCTTGGCAGCTATCTGGCATTGGGTATATTGGGACCTAGAAATATTCTGTGATGAACGTACGGGAAAACCTTCTTTGGATTTGCCCAAGATCTTTGGAATTCATTTATTTCTCTCAGGGGTAGCTTGCTTTGGCTTTGGCGCATTTCATGTAACAGGTTTGTATGGTCCTGGAATATGGGTGTCCGATCCTTATGGACTAACTGGAAAAGTACAATCTGTAAATCCAGCGTGGGGCGCGGAAGGTTTTGATCCTTTTGTTCCGGGAGGAATAGCCTCTCATCATATTGCAGCGGGTACATTGGGCATATTAGCAGGCCTATTCCATCTTAGTGTTCGTCCGCCTCAACGTCTATACAAAGGATTACGTATGGGCAATATTGAAACTGTACTTTCCAGTAGTATCGCTGCTGTTTTTTTTGCAGCTTTTGTTGTTGCTGGAACTATGTGGTATGGTTCAGCAACTACCCCAATCGAATTATTTGGTCCTACTCGTTATCAGTGGGATCAGGGATACTTTCAGCAAGAAATATATCGAAGAGTTAGTGCCGGGCTAGCCGAAAATCTTAGTTTATCGGAAGCTTGGTCTAAAATTCCCGAAAAATTAGCTTTTTATGATTATATTGGTAATAATCCGGCAAAGGGGGGATTATTCAGAGCAGGCTCAATGGACAATGGGGATGGAATTGCTGTTGGATGGTTAGGACACCCCGTCTTTAGAGATAAAGAAGGGCGCGAGCTTTTTGTACGTCGTATGCCTACTTTTTTTGAAACATTTCCGGTAGTTTTGGTAGATGAAGACGGAATTGTGAGAGCTGATGTTCCTTTTAGAAGGGCAGAATCAAAGTATAGTGTTGAACAAGTAGGTGTTACTGTTGAGTTCTATGGTGGCGAACTTAATGGAGTAAGTTATTCTGATCCTGCTACTGTGAAAAAATATGCTAGACGTGCCCAATTAGGTGAAATTTTTGAATTAGATCGGGCTACTTTGAAATCCGATGGTGTTTTTCGTAGCAGTCCAAGGGGTTGGTTCACTTTTGGGCATGCTACGTTTGCTTTGCTCTTCTTTTTCGGACACATTTGGCATGGCGCTAGAACCTTGTTCAGAGATGTTTTTGCTGGTATTGATCCAGATTTGGATGCTCAAGTGGAATTTGGAACATTCCAAAAACTTGGAGATCCAACTACAAGGAGACAAGTAGTCTGATACGACATTGTTGTGGTATCTTTCGCCTCTATTTTTTTTTTTATTGACATTGGGTATCAGAGAAATCTTGACTTGAATCACCATCTTTTCTTTGACTTTTTTTCTTTCTTTATATGATATGGTAAATGATCCCAAATGAATAGGTGTGGAAGCTATAATTGTAAACCACGATCGAATCCATGGAAGCATTGGTTTATACATTCCTTTTAGTCTCGACTTTAGGGATAATTTTTTTCGCTATCTTTTTTCGAGAACCACCTAAGGTTCCGACTAAAAAAATGAAATAACCTTTCGAAATAATTTAATTGAAGTAATGAGCCTCCCATATTGGGAGGCTCATTACTTCAACTAGTCCCCGTGTTCTTCGAATGGATCTCTTAGTTGTTGAGAGGGTTGCCCAAAAGCGGTATATAAGGCGTACCCAGTAAAGCTTACAAGTAAACCAGATATGGAGATGGCGACTAGGGTTGCTGTTTCCATTTTTAGATAATTTCAAGATCACAATGGATCTACGATAAGATCGTTTATTTACAACTACAACGGAATAGTATACAAAGTCAACAGATCTCAACCAATCATTAAATAGGATTTATGGCTACACAAACCGTTGAGGATAGTTCTAGATCTGGGCCAAGACGAACTACTGTAGGGGATTTATTGAAACCATTGAATTCGGAATATGGTAAAGTAGCTCCGGGATGGGGGACTACACCACTTATGGGGGTCGCAATGGCTCTATTTGCGATATTCCTATCTATTATTTTGGAAATTTATAATTCTTCCGTTTTACTGGATGGAATTTCAATGAGTTAGGTTTATAAGAACTATGAAGTCCTAGTCTTTCAATCAAAGAAAAAATTACTTTAGACTTGGATTTCTAGACCATTCTATTCTGGTAGTTCGACCGTGGAATTTATTTGTTTCGGTATTTCCGGAATATGAGTGTGTGACTTGTTATAATTGATCCTATTGATAATACATAGAATGGACCTGTTATCTCTATCAAGATGATTCTACCTCGTCGGATATTTATTCTAGTATCTGGAGCACGGAATATATAGAATAGATCAAGAAAAGAAATATTTGAACTATGATTCATACCTACTATTTATTCAGACCTCGCAACCGGACTCAAAAAAATTCAAATAGGTATTTCCTAAATCAAACGAATTTTATTCCTTCAGATTTATTTTGACCGAAGGATAACTCTTTCTCTAGATTTTGTTGAGTCATTACATCCATTCATTCAATAAGTGATCATCAAAGGTTCTTACTCAGAGAACCTTTGAGTTTAGCTTGAGGCTAAATCATCGTGGTTCTAGTATGAATCTGAGGTTTCAATTGATTCATAGGGTCTCAACAAGAGAATTCCTATCAATAGTAAAACAAGAGTAAATCCGCAGTACGCACAAAAAAAAACAATAAATCAAATAACAAATAAAAAATAGGGAAGAGAAGATTCAAGAGGCCTGTAACGATCAACATAAAGAAAGACAGATGAGCCAACTTGATATTTTTTGCCATTATCATCACAAAGAAGAGATTCCGGATTTTTGTTACTTCGTATCTTCGAGGCAAATCGAATCAAGTGGTTAATGAAGTTTTTAACTTTCTATTATATATCCGTTGAAATCAGTATTTGTGTGTTTCCGCTTGAGCCGTACGAGATGAAATTCTCATATACGGTTCTCAGAGGGGGAGCTCCATTGGGTTACCTATCTCAATAAAGTATATGATTGGTTTGAGGAACGTCTTGAGATTCAGGCGATTGCAGATGATATAACTAGTAAATATGTTCCTCCTCATGTCAACATATTTTATTGTTTAGGGGGGATCACACTTACTTGTTTTCTAGTACAAGTAGCTACGGGTTTTGCTATGACTTTTTACTATCGTCCAACCGTTACAGAGGCTTTTTCCTCTGTTCAATACATCATGACTGAGGCCAACTTTGGTTGGTTAATCCGATCAGTTCATCGATGGTCAGCAAGTATGATGGTTCTCATGATGATCCTGCACGTATTTCGTGTGTATCTCACAGGTGGATTTAAAAAACCTCGCGAATTAACTTGGGTTACGGGTGTGGTTTTGGCTGTATTGACTGCATCTTTTGGTGTAACTGGTTATTCCTTACCTCGGGACCAAATTGGTTATTGGGCAGTAAAAATCGTGACAGGCGTACCTGAAGCTATTCCTGTAATAGGATCGCCTTTAGTAGAGTTATTACGTGGAAGTGCTAGTGTGGGCCAATCCACTTTAACTCGTTTTTATAGTTTACACACTTTTGTATTGCCTCTC